TTGCAATGGATACGTAATATAAAGTTTGAAACTTCTTATTCTTATTAGTCCGCTCAACCTTCTCCGAAGATAGGAAGGAAAAAGCTCTCAAATTCTTCTTTGTGATGATAATGCCAAAATATCAAGTCGGCTCATTTGTCTTTATGTTGATAGTTACAGGCCTCTTGAATCTTCTTTTTCCCTATTTTTATTTATTTTTTTTTGTGTCTAATTATAATTATTCGGATTTCTTTTTGTTTATTATTGATAGGAATTCTCTTGTTGAGACCCTATGAATCGATTGAAACCTCAGATTCATACTAAAACCACGATGATTGAATAAAGCCCCTAAGCCCAAAGGTTCTCTGAGTAAGAACCGTTTGATCATCACTTATTCAATTAATAGATGAAATGCCTAAAAATTCGGAGAAACATTTGATTTGTCCGTTGGTCAAAATAAAGAAACATAAACAGAATAGAATGTTTAAGGAAGAAAAACAAACCCTTCGATTTAGAATTCTAAAATAAATCTTTTCAATTTTTTTGAGTCCAGTCGCGAGGTCTGAATACTAGGCATGAATCATAGTTCAAATATTTCTTGATCTATTCCATATATTCTGTGCTCCAGATAAAAAAATGAATATCCGACGAGGCAGAACCCATCTCTCTCAAGATGACAGACCTACTCTCTGTACTATCAATAGGATCAATTATAACAAGTCACACACTCATATTCCGGAAATACAGAAAGAAAGGAATTCCACGGTCGAACTGCCAGAATGGCCTAGAAATCCGAGTCCTAAGTGATTCACTTTGGATTGAAAAGCCAGGACTTCGTGATTTTTATGGACCTAATTCATTGAAATTCCATCCAGTAAAACGGAAGAATTATAAATCTCCAAAATAATAGATAGGAATACTGCAAATAGAGCCATTGCGACCCCCATCAAAGGGGTAGTTCCCCACCCGGGGGCTACTTTACCATATTCCGAATTCAATGGTTTCAATAAATTCCCTACGGTAGTTCGTCTTGGACCAGATCTAGAACTACCCTCAACGGTTTGTGTAGCCATAAATCCTATTGCATTGGTTGAGATCGGTTGACTTTGTATACCATTCCGTTGTAAATAAACGATCTTATCATAGATCCATTGTGGTCTTTAAATTTTATAATAATGGAAACAGCAACCCTAGTCGCCATCTTTATATCTGGTTTACTTGTAAGTTTTACCGGGTACGCCTTATATACCGCTTTTGGGCAACCCTCTCAACAACTAAGAGATCCATTCGAGGAACACGGGGACTAGTTGAAGTAAAGTAATGAGCCTCCTATGATATGGGAGGCTCATTACTTTACTTCAATTTGGATAATGTAATGTAAAATAATGAAAAATCATTTCGCCTTTTTAGTCGGAACCTTAGGTGGCTCTCGAAAAAATATCGCGAAAAAAATGATTCCTAGAGTCGAGACTAAGAGGAACGTATAAACCAATGCTTCCATAAATTCGATCGTGGTTTACAATTATAGCTTCCACACCTGTTCATTTGGGATCATTTCCCAGATTAAGAAAGGACAAGAGTCAAAGAAAGGGGCGGTGATTCAAATCAAGATTTCTCTAGTACTCTATTTCAAAGTTAAATCACAAAAATCCAATGGAGGCGAAAGATACCAGAGCAATATTGTATCAGACTACTTGTCTCCTTGTAGTTGGATCTCCAAGTTTTTGAAATGCTCCAAATTCCACTTGAGCATCCAAATCTGGGTCAATACCAGCAAAAACATCTCTGAACAAGGTTCTAGCACCATGCCAAATGTGTCCGAAAAAGAAGAGCAAAGCAAACGAAGCATGTCCAAAAGTAAACCAACCCCTTGGGCTGCTACGAAAAACACCATCAGATTTCAAAGTAGCGCGATCTAATTCAAAAATTTCACCCAATTGAGCACGTCTAGCATATTTTTTCACGGTAGCAGGATCACTATAACTCACTCCATCGAGTTCGCCACCGTAGAATTCAACAGTGACTCCTACTTGTTCGACACTATACTTCGATTCTGCCCTTCTAAAAGGAACATCGGCTCTTACAATTCCGTCTCCGTCTACCAAAACTACTGGAAATGTTTCAAAAAAAGTAGGCATACGACGTACAAAAAGCTCATGCCCATCTTTATCTCTAAAGACGGGATGTCCTAACCATCCAACAGCTATTCCATCCCCGTTGTCCATTGAGCCCGCTCTAAATAATCCCCCCTTTGCTGGATTATTGCCAATGTAATCATAAAAAGCTAATTTTTCGGGAATTTTAGACCAAGCTTCTGATAAACTCTGATTTTCGGCTAGTCCGGCACCAACCCTTCGATATATTTCTTGCTGGAAGTATCCTTGATCCCATTGATAACGAGTTGGACCAAATAATTCGATCGGGGTAGTCGCGGAGCCATACCACATAGTTCCAGCAACAACAAAAGCTGCAAAAAAGACAGCGGCGATACTACTGGAAAGGACAGTTTCAATATTACCCATACGTAATCCTTTGTATAGACGTTGGGGCGGACGAACACTAAGATGGAATAGGCCCGCTAATATACCCAATGTACCTGCTGCAATATGATGAGAGGCTATTCCTCCCGGAACAAAAGGATCAAAACCTTCTACCCCCCACGCAGGATTTACAGATTGTACTTTTCCGGTTAGTCCATAAGGATCAGACACCCATATTCCAGGACCATACAAGCCTGTTACATGAAATGCACCAAACCCAAAGCAAGCTAATCCTGAAAGAAATAAATGAATTCCAAAAATCTTGGGCAAATCCAAAGAAGGTTTTCCTGTACGTTCATCACAGAATACTTCTAGATCCCAATATACCCAATGCCAGATAGCTGCCAAGAAGCACAAACCAGAAAACATAATATGTGCCCCAGCCACACCTTCGTAACTCCAAATACCCGGATTCGTTATAGTCCCTCCTGTGATACTCCAACCGCTCCATGAATTGATTATTCCTAAACGAGTCATGAAGGGTATAACGAACATACCTTGTCTCCACATTGGATCAAGAACAGGGTCGGAGGGATCAAAAACTGCTAATTCGTACAGAGCCATTGAACCGGCCCAACCAGAAACGAGAGCTGTATGCATTAGATGTACAGAAAGCAAGCGACCGGGATCATTCAATACGACGGTATGAACACGATACCAAGGCAAACCCATGGAAATACCCCTTTATCAAAGAAAAATAGACACTATGTAACTTTATCGCATTGGAAAAGACTATGCTATGGACCTCTCCCTTTCAGTGGATTATTTCGGAGCAAGGGTGAATATTTATTTAATTCCATTTCGTTGGTAATAATGGAACAATTCTGTTTGTAGGAACAAAGATAAGCAGATCTATTCTATACCCGATAAGTACCAATACGCAATGGGGAGATTGGTCCCATTTTCTATGAGCGAATGCGTAGATACTTGTTCATCATTTGAACAGCCCTACCCATTCGTAATAATTTACCTTTATTCATTTCGTCTTACTCTAGGAATTTTCCAAAATATATGGATAAAATACAACATTACGTTTCCACATCAAAGTAAAATATAATACTCAACTACCCTTTCTTTCAGTTGATGCCTATTGGTGTTCCAAAAGTACCTTTTCGGAGTCCTGGAGAGGAAGATGCAATTTGGGTTGACATATAGTGCGACTTGTCAGACATATTGGGTCGTATGGGATTTCCCCGTTCTCTCCCCCGCTGGAGATACCCTCTGTTTCGCCCAAAAAAGATTGCTTGAAAACCATCAATAATTTGGAGCGTGAAGTGCAATTAGATCCATTTTTGAGGGGGTTGAGATCAATATTAATATTATCCATTATAAAAATTTATGGTTGGCTTGCTTGGTTGGACCAATAAAATGAAGTATCCAGGCTCCGTTCAGAAAATACCCGATTGGTAATATATGTATGATTACCACTTCTATCATACCATACATAAGTCATTACTTTATAGCATATGAACGATCTCAAACTGTCAATCAATGAAATAATATGATGACTACATCAAATATTTGTCGTAAGAAAGGCATGAAAGAAATGATTGAAAAAAAGTCGTACCAAAAAAAGTGGTATTGGGATCATTTGTCCTATATGTGCAAATTGAAATCGGGCGGATCTTTACCCGGAGTAGAATATAAACCTAAAAAAATTGAGGAGGCCCATTCAGGAACAAGAAAATTACATCGTAATTTGGATTGGATTTCGATGAAACAATACATCAATGAGAGATTAATTCGATAAGTTTAGTGGATTCTCTCCGTTTTTACGGAGAGGCGATCAAAAAATCATCTTTCTTAAAAAAATAGAAGAAAAAGCCCCTTCATTAAGAAGTGGAAAAGTCCTACTATACTTTAACTATAAAATTTAACTATAAAAAAGAAGGCGGGCTGGAATCAACACATTGATTCTTTTTTTTTTCGCAATTTTTTTTGAACCGTATGCATCCAAAGGTGCGTGTACGGTTCCTAAGGGATAAAATTTTGTCCTAATCAACCGACTTCATCGAGAAAGATTACTTTTTTTAGGCCAAGGCGTTAATAGCGAGATCTCAAACCAACTTATTGGTCTCATGGTATATCTCAGTATAGAAGATGAGACCCGGGATCTTTATTTGTTTATAAACACCCCCGGCGGGTGGGTAATGCCCGGAATAGCCATTTATGATACTATGCAATTTGTGCTACCAGATGTACATACAATATGCATGGGATTAGCCGCTTCAATGGGATCTTTTATCCTGGTCGGAGGAGAAATTACCAAACGTATAGCATTCCCTCACGCTTGGCGCCAATGAGTTTTTTTATTTGATTTGAGAGAAAAAATAAGACTATGCCTTCGCGACATGTAATATGAATAAGAATACGAATATTAAGTAATAATAGCATGGCACTTCGAGTTCGATATGAACAAACCATTATTGTTTTTTCATAACATGAGATTATGTATCGGGCGAGTAATATGAGACAAAAAGTATCTCCGATTTGATCTTATCTATCCGGGATTCATTTCAGCGTCACAAACTTTTTTGTTTTCACACCAGAAGTCTCTTTCCAATATTTATGTTATGAAAGAGTACTCAAAAAAAAATGATCATTTTTTTTTTACTTTTTTTTATTTTGATCGGATCAAAAAGAAACTTTGGGATTGCTGAATCACATACGAGATAAATGATAAATATAGAAAGCAACGGAACCATCATAGTATTTTTGAACCCCCCCCCGAAAAGAAGGTTGGTAAATGGATCACTTAAAGATTGGGATTTGATGGATCCTATTTCTCTTTTTGCTCGACCGAAAGGAAAAGTAAATTCCATTGTGGAGCCGTATGCACAAAAAATGCCTGTACGGTTGTTCAATTATATATCTATTCTTATTTTATTCTTTTCTTGTTATTCTTTATCTCTTTCCTTCGTCCGATCGTACGAGATCGAGGAACCATTCATTATGTTATATCATCAGGGTAATGATCCACCAACCTGTTAGTTCTTTTTATAAGGCACAAACAGGAGAATTTATCCTAGAAGCGGAAGAACTGCTGAAACTTCGCGAAACCCTCACAAGGGTTTATGTACAAAGAACGGGCAAACCCTTATGGGTTGTATCCGAAGACATGGAAAGGGATGTTTTTATGTCAGCAACAGAAGCCCAAGCTTATGGAATTGTTGATCTTGTAGCGGCCGAAAATGCCGGGGATTTCAGGTAAATCCGAGATTCCATTTTGAACCATAATTCGGATGAACCTAAATTTCATTTTTTATCTGCTTACCGGGGTAAAATAAGGTAAAAAAAAAAATAAGAATAATTTATAATCATCTGGTTAGGATTGATCTAAACCAGACCATTTATATACGATTTAGCATGCCAACCATTAAACAACTTATTAGAAATACAAGACAGCCAATAAAAAATGTAACAAAATCCCCCGCTCTTCGGGGATGTCCTCAGCGTCGAGGAACATGTACTAGGGTGTATGTGCGACTCGTTCAGATCATGAGCTGGAACAAAATAAAGGAAAAGTTTTTCCAGTATCAATGACCAGTACCAATGAATAGGATGGAAGAATTCCATTCAATATATGAAGCTAAAAAAACAAACCTCCATTGTGTATGAAATTTATGGTTTCTATTGGTGCAAATCCAATCACCTCAATTGGAGATGAGAAGCAATTCCCCATTGGTAGCAAATGGTTATCCATTAAGCGGGGGAAAATCAAATAGTATTTAAGAAGCAAAAGAATTATGCTCCCACTCTTGCAAGAACGGACTAACAGGGTCAGCTACCTAGCCAACCTTTGTAATTAAATACCGTTACTGTATGGGTAGATCTCATTGTGAAAAGACCTATTACTGGATAATTCATGGGTAGAGTCAAAGAATGTGAACTGTACAAGTTACTAATAACATTGATTAAATGAAGGGAGGGGCTCCGGTGTATAGAGAGGACCTCACCGTTTAAGAAGCAACCATAGAAACGATGGAACCCACTATTTATTTATGCATTTACCTTTACTATTTATTGATACTTTATACTATACTCAACTTAATTTACAATTTACTGTTTTGTTCTTTGTTGATACCTAGTATCAATACAATTTCCTTATTTCGGGGTTAAATGCCTGGAAAAAATCGTGGTTGGGAAGGTCATAGTAGCAAAAGCCATTGGAATTTTTTTATACATCGGAAGAATCCGTTTTGTTATTAATAGACCAGGAAAGGAGAAAAGAATGACTGAAAGAAAATAAATCAATTAGTTATTCATATTCATCAAAGTTTCATTTGATTCAATGACCAGAATTAGACGAGGGTATATAGCCCGGAGACGTAGAACAAAAATTCGTTTATTTGCATCAACCTTTCGAGGGGCTCATTCAAGACTTACTCGAACTACTTTTCAACAGAAAATGAGAGCCTTAGTTTCTGCTCATCGGGATAGGGGCAGGCAAAAGAGAAATTTTCGTCGTTTGTGGATCACTCGGATAAATGCAGGCATTCGTGAGAATGATTTATACAATAGTTATAATAGATCAATACATGATATGTACAAGAGGAAGCGACTTATTAATCGTAAAATGCTTGCACAAATCGCGGTCCTGAGTATGAATTCTTTTTACGAGATTTACTCTAGGAACATAGATGATTACCGAGTCGCTCCTAAGTACCCAGTCGCTCCTTATCGATCTATTTATGACGTTACCTTAGAGGAATACAGCCTCCATGATTATGATATCCCATTTTTTTATCATAAGGGAAGGAATACAGATAAGGGAGGGAATACACCGTAATGATTTAAACGGAGCCCCCGGAGAATGAGCTCCGGGAAGGTCGAGTATAAATTAATAGGATAGATAAATAGAGTCAAAATGAATGAACATGCTTCAATAAAAAAAAAGAAGAAATATTTTTTTACTTTATTTACCTTACCTTACCTTACGCCTTTTTTCTTACAACGTGACAATCCAATCTGGATTCTCGAATTTTTCGAACAAAAAATCAATCTGAGTTGGGGTTCGGATTGGAATTTTGATTCAATTGCAATTGAGGAATAGGCCTATCTATTTATTTCTAGTTCGAGGACCCGTAGTTCTAGGAGTCGACTCAGTTCTCTCAAATTGTTTCTCATTATTAAGAAAAGGTAACAAAGATAAAATACGAGCTTGTTTTATAGCAATAGTAATTAATCGTTGTTGTTTCAACGTCAATCTATTCACTCGTCTAGATAATATTTTTCCTTGTTCACTAATAAATCGACTAATTAAACTCATGTTTCTATAATCAATTCGATCCCCCGACCCAATTGGGGGCAAACGCCTACGAAAAGATCGCTTGGATTTAAGAAAAAGTCGCTTGGATTTATCCATGGTTTATTCCTTATCTTTAAAATCCTATTTCTTAATTCTAATTTTTGATCCGACCGAAATAGGATTTGGTTGTTTTTATTTTTATAGTTTATTTATATATATTATTATATTTATATTATTATGTTTATGTAATTGATTCCTGTTCCTTGGAGGGTTTACACACGCGTTACATTTTATCTATTTCTTTATCTCCCCATGAATTGTATGCTTGTAACAATAGGGACAAAATTTTCTCAATTCCAATCGACTAGGCGTATTGTGTCGATTCTTTTGAGTAATATATCTGGAAATACCCCGTGATTTCTTATTAATATCGTTTCGGACACAACTGTTACATTCCAAAATAACTCTTACTCTCACATCTTTACCCTTGGCCATGAACCTCCCTTTTTATTTTGGATTCACCCAACTCTTCCATTTTCGATCCGAAACAAGAAAGAAGTTGCTGACTCGAAATAAATCCAATTCTGAAATATTTCATTGCAATCAATATCAATAGAGAAATAATAAGTAATACAACGATTTCTAACTATCAATTAAATTAGTACCAGTATTAAATTTAAGTATCTTGTATGCTTTTGTTGTCCTCGAACCTTATTTTTTTTTTTTTCATTTCTGTTCTCCCTCTATTAATTATTAATTCAGCCTAAACCCGAGTTTCGTTCCGGGTGAATCTTCTTTTTTATCCTAAAAAAATGACAGTCAAGAACAAAACAAAGAAGGGGGAGGGGAGTTAGTCACAGATAATTTATTGTATCTTTAAGCTTCTTCATCCCTAACTAGAATGAAAAAAAAGGGAATGTCAACGCATCTGGGAATAAACGATTGATCTCTATCAATAGACCTGCTAAAGACGCGAACCACAGAGTGCTTAACACGGGTGCCACAGAAAGATATGTTTTTATATCTCGCATTGAAAATCCTCCTTTTTTATTGTAATACATATATGATCAGATACATATGTAGTTAAGGATCACTTGTATTTGTACGGGGAATCCCTAACTAAAATGGATATAGCGACCCGATAAATTCTATTTTCTTTCCTTTCTTTACAACAGAAAAAGATGTCCACTTATTTTATGAATATTACCGATATCAATTTATTTATATGTTGGGTTTATAAAATGAAATTCAATTTATAGTAATAATTTAGATTACTATTGAAATTAAATATTCTTATTCTATTTATTATTTTCTATAATAAAATATTTAATATAAAATATATTTATTAATTTCTAGATTTCTAAATTTTAATAAAATTTAGAGTTTAATAGAATTATTTTATTAATCTTAATAATAGAATTCTATATATAGAATATAGAAATAAATTTAAATAATAAATAAATAGAGTAAAGGTAAATTTATCATTTTTTTTAAGATAATTGAATTATTCTTTTATTATATGTTTATATGTATATGAGATGAACAAAGAAGAAATGGCAAGATAAATTGTATAGTATATCAATAGAGGAAATTACGATGTGGAAAACAAGCCGGGGATTCTCTACAATGACACTGTAGGCTAATTGAAAGGGATGTAGCGCAGCTTGGTAGCGCGTTTGTTTTGGGTACAAAATGTCACGGGTTCAAATCCTGTCATCCCTATTTATTACTTTCTCCTATGTGTAGTAATGAAGGATCAATTGAGATCAATGAAAATTGGACATACATAACCCTTTCTTTATGATACATATGCATGCAAGATATATATATATAGTGGGGGGTTACAATAAAAATTGATTTATTTAAGGTCTTTTATATTGTGATAAGAAAGCGCTCTTAGTTCAGTTCGGTAGAACGCGGGTCTCCAAAACCCGATGTCGTAGGTTCAAATCCTACAGAGCGTGATTCTGTTCTTCTTAGCTTAGGTCGAATTACAATGAAATAACTTTACTAACTTAAGCAGCAACCCGAATTTGACCTCCTCCTTTCTTTAATCCGCAGGAGGTCAAGAAAAAAGAGATGTTATTTAAAAAGAGATGTTACTTAATCAAAGGTCCAACTGATCGCCGCGCCTGTATTGCAAATATGCAGTTACGAATAATCCAGCCAAAGTAATAGGAATTAGGCCTAACACGATTCCAAATAGTAAAACTTCAATCATTTCAATTTTTTG